ATTAATTTAAAATAATAATAAGCACGTCATTATCATAATAAAATGAATTAACCATAATGAATTATTATGGAGCGGGTAGCGGGAATCGAACCCGCATCGTTAGCTTGGAAGGCTAGGGGTTATAGTCGACGTCAATTCATCCTTTTATGAACGTCTCTACTTCAAAACCGAACATGAAACTTTGGTTTCATTCGGCTCCTTTATGGAAGACGGATTTCCAGATCTAAGTCGTAAACGCAATAAAATAAAAAAAATTAGATCCATAACATCTATGTTAGCTTTTCTGCCTGAATGTATTCAAAACAACTTGCTTTTTAGATGATCCCTCTAGAAGAGTGGAATTCTCTAAAATTCTTCTAGTTACTTCGTTCTTTATTTCCACTTGTGTAAATCCTGAGGAAAAGGATTGTGTTTTCGCCGAGATGAAACAATATGTCGATGGCTTTAGTAAACCAAAGTCATCGTTTATAGCTATTTTGCTTCCCCTCTAAAAAAAAAAGGAAGATCTAGTTACGATTCGAAAAATACTTTGTGTATCAATCTCCATGGATTCTTTGCTCATACTCATGCAATTGGAAGTCTTTATCCAACTCAAAAAAATTATGCTTCGCAATTCCATAATCCAATTTTCAATTTATAATCGACCTTTGGATATAAATCACGAGAATGTATATCCTTCCTCAAATCATTTATTGAGAGGTAAAGGATTAAATCCTTTATAAGAAATAAAGTTTTTAATCGGAATATAATAAAACCGAAAGACCCCTTAACTATTTAAGTTGTTAATAGAACGAATCACACTTTTACCACTAAACTATACCCGCTACAATGTGATTATTGTATATGAATGGACCCTTTGTCGAATAAGAGCATCCTACGTAATCAAGATAGGATCACAACAAAACAATAAATGAAATGGCCCGGTCAGTACCTAACCAGGCCAGGGAATTCAAAAAAAAAAAGATTTCGTACGAAATCAAAGAATTATTCTTTTGCTTTAATTTACTTTCGAGTATTCCCGTTATCAAAATGAAATTTCTTCGAATGAAATTGCTTAAAAACAGAAAATTTCTGTATCTTTTTTATTTTATCCGTATTATAATCGAAAGAAAAATAAAGACTTTTTCTTTACTTCATGTGTAACATAGTAATTATCCTTTGTTTAATTGGGAGAGATGGCTGAGTGGACTAAAGCGTCGGATTGCTAATCCGTTGTACGAGTTATTTGTACCGAGGGTTCGAATCCCTCTCTTTCCGTTTCTTCTGACGACTTGAGATTTTCTTTCGAATTCGAAAGAAAATCTCGAGAACTTTTTTATCATAGCATAGTTAACTATTTAGAATAGATAAAATCATAAGAAAATGACGACATCAAGCAACGAAAATCTCTTTTTTTATTCTTCACGTCCAGGATTACGTCCTGGATCATTAGATAGGAATCCGAAGATAAAGAGAGAAACAAAGAATATCACCACTGTGTAAACGAAGAGTTTGAGAGTAAGCATTACAAAATCTCCAAGATAAAGATCATTTTTGGTAAAAAGGGAATAGATTATCCATTTTTATACCACATATTATTCTATTTTGACACCAAACCAAGAAAGAAAGCGTTTTCTATAAAAGAAAAGAATTTGAATAAATTCATTTGTAATGTAATTAAGACTCTTTCGATATGAAAATTCTCTTTCATGTGCACAATTAGTTAGTATGGGGACCCTATAATAGGGCCCTTGTTCACTGGAAGTAGAAGGTCAGAATGAGGAGGTGATCTAGATTCATCGCGCTTATCCAAGAATTTCTGTATTTGAATTGAGGGTTCACAATGTAAGACTTATCTGATCTTATCAATTGATTGTTAGAATCTTATTGTTTTTTTTTTGATTTATTGAATTTGAATAAATAATGAATGTTTGTAGGGCAGTATTAAAGATCTTATCGAAAACTTACAGCAGCTTGCCAAACAAAAGCTAAGAGCAAAAAGAACAAAGGTATGACTGGCATAATATCTACAATTGGATTGAAAAAAGCGTAAGCCTCGGGCAATTTGGCAAAGAAAAAATGACTCGAATGAAGTATAGAATTAAGATAGATACAGATCAAACTAAAGATATTAAGCATAACAAATGTTTCATTCTTGGAGATAATTGTATTTTGATTGAGTTATCGATATAAGTTAAAAACGAAGAAAGTGAAAATAGCCAAAAAATCCTTATTTTTTTTTTGACTAACCCAATCAAAAATCCTTCGATTCTCAAACGAAAATAGAAGGAATCATACTTTCATACAATATCTTAATTGAATTATATGTAATGATCAATAAATTCAGTTTCATTTTACAACTACGCGTGTTAAATCTTAGCAACAATGTAACGGATTCCGCGGATATGTGGGCGGGAATTGACGAATAACCAATACCTATATTAGTGTTTATTAGTGTTGAATCGAAATGGGGCGTGGCCAAGTGGTAAGGCAACGGGTTTTGGTCCCGCGACTCGGAGGTTCGAATCCTTCCGTCCCAGAGTCGTCCAATTCTATTCGAATAAAGATTTTTTTTTCTTTTTCTATTCAATTTAATAAAAAATGTTTATTTCTTTATCTTTAAGAGTGGAATGTTTATTTACTAGTACTAGTTCTTTGTTGTCTATTTCTAAGGATTTATAAACGAATCATATCTTTTTCTTTCTCACAAACCGAACCGAGTACCAATGATATACAGATTCTATTTGTGATTGGGGGGTAGGAATATGGATCAATGTCTAATCAAAAAATAGATCGGATATTCACCGTATGCGCGTCTTACTCAACTTCATATTGAAGTTAGTTACTTAGAAAAAAAATAACATTCTATAATCCATTTATTGGAATTCTTAATGCTGCTTTCTTTATTGCATTCCATAAAATTCCATTTTATGGAATGGAATTTGTGTAAAGATTCCTTAATCTGAAGGAAAACAATTTAATTTAAAGTCGAAACAATGCCCATTAATGTATTGTTCTATTTTAATGACAGTGGCTTTTTTGTTTTGGTGAAAAAGTTTTGTTATTCCTTAAATAAAATATCCGCGATTACCCTCGTTGACAATTTAATTGTTTGGGATATCAGATAGATACCAAAAATTATTCCTTAATTGTCATTTTGATTTTCTCAATCAAAAGAATAATGACCTAAACCTTACCTTTATTATTCTAATTATATTATTTTTATTTAGAATCTATTATTTTTATTTTATTGAATTTCTATTTCTTTTCGCGAGGATGAATAAAAATAAAGAAAGAAACAAAAATTCATTGTATTTTTGATCTATCTAGCTGGGTGAAATCATTGATGATTCAATTCGAAAATTAGATATTCTTTTTATGTTATCTTTATTTTTTGATGATTTGTGTCTCTTTAATCAATCAGCTATTTGCTAACATTTTTTAGCTTCTTGGTATTCAAAGAAGTGTGCAATTGGGGAATCTATACCTATCGAGTCACCTCTGCCCTTTTGCAATTGAACTCGCTTTTTTTGTTAATAACGTATATTCATTTCTGGTATTGGAAATCTAATTTATTTAGTTTACTTGTTAGATAAAGAATGGAATCTTTCCTGATTGATCATCTTGTCTTGAACAATCTGTTGATGATGATGCGGATTGAAAGAAGAATTCATTTATTTGTGTGTTCTTTTTTTTCATATAGAAATATAATATGGGTTAATAAAATTGAATTCTTGTTGATACTTCTTCAAATAAATCGAAATACCCATATATATAGAACATATAGAAAAAAAAAAGTAAAAGAAAGTATGTATTATTATCTATTGTATCTATTGAGCCAATGATTATTCATGATTCCATATTGAATCAATTCCATACCGGTTCCAAACTATAGAGAGGAATGTTATGGTAAAACTTCGTTTAAAACGATGTGGTAGAAAGCAACGTGCGGCTTGAAGGACATGATCGGTTGTGGATTCTTACATCCACCATTTTTCTATAGGAATTTTGAGGTGCTCTTGGCTCGACATAGTTTGTTCTGTTTTACCAGAACCCCCATTTAGTTGGGTTGTGAGTTACAGTAAATAGTACACGATGTAGCTCGAGCGGAAAGGATTAATTCATTTTTCAGAGGTAAGGATCTAGGGTTAATGTCAATCAATAAGTTCGAACAACTTTGTAAGCATATCTTCGATATAGAAATTTGAAAGATTCAATTCAAACAAAATACTTCTTTGGATTTGAAATTTTTGTTATAATTGGGAAAAACTATTTCGATCAAAAGTGTATCACAGGGGAATCAAGCGATTCTTCGATAGTCAATAAATCACAAAAGGTATGTTGCTGCCATTTTGAAATGATTCAGGATCACCGAAGTAATGTCTAAACCCAATGATTCAAAAAAAAAGAGAAACGATCCTGGAACAAGAAAAGACCCATTTTAATTGTCTCAATAATTTGAGCAGAAAAGAAAAAACTATATTCTAAATTCGAAACGAGACAAAAATTGGTTATAGAAAGCTCAATAAATGAAATGTCAAGGACTCATTCCTTTGAACTCTTTGAGAATTATCCAACTTGAGTTATAAATACGAATGTTTTTTTCTTTTCGAGTTTTTCGGTAAGGAAGAAAAAAAATGAATAAAATTATAAGTTAATTGAATTGATGATTGATTTTTTAGATCTACTTGTCACTCTATTCTATAATAGTATTATCTCAAATTATCTAAATTAGAATCATTCTTTCTCGAGCCGTACGAGGAGAAAGCCTCCTATACGTTTCTAAGGGGGGATTTTTCATCTATATCTATCCCAATGAGCCATCTATCGAATCGTTGCAATTGATGTTCGATCCCGAAGAGAAGGAAGAGATCTTCGGAAAGTAGGTTTTTATGATCCGATAAAGAATCAAACTTATTCAAATGTTCCCGCTATTTTATATTTCCTTGAAAAAGGCGCTCAACCTACGGGAACCGTTCATGATATTTTAAAGAAGGCAGAGATAATTAAGTAACTTCGCGTTAATTACACGAAATCAAATTAAATGAAATAATCAATAAATAGAAAAAAGGGTATATCCAAGATGAAAGTCAATATGAGAGGGATATAAAAAAAGAAATATATGAACTAAGAGAATCTATAAAATTAGGTACGGGGGATTCCAATCAATCGGGCGGTTTTTGGTGAGATTACACGAAAAAAAAAGGGCCGAGCTTTCTTATTGTATCTTTATGGAAACCCTAGGTTTCTTCTTTCTTATTTTTTTCTATATCGACACTTTTTTCTATGTAGGTAGGTTATCTATGAAGTGCCAATCCAACACAAGTCTTTTTTCTTATTTTTTTTTTTTTATTTCTTTTGTTTTCTTAATGGTCATATTGACAATAATGTATTGAGCAAATATAATTGATCGTGGATAAATAAATAGATTCATTTATCCCTGCCCTATAAGTTTTGTTACTTTACTTCATATAATTGATAGGTTCCGATTGACACAATACAAAAAATATCTTCTGAATAACAAAAAATGATGAATTAAAAGAAAAAAGAGAGATCTCTAATTTATATCTATTTATATTATATGATAATTTTTTTCCATTTTTATTCCACCCGACCTGTTCATTTTTATGTTAATAATTGACTCTAAAAAATTCTTTTTGATGGGGTTGCGCAATCCAATCTCTTTTTTTATTCTGATCGTATCTACATACCATAAGTCAAATTTTGGGTTGCTAACTCAACGGTAGAGTACTCGGCTTTTAAGTGCGGCTAGAATCTTTTACACATTTGGATGAAGCAACGGATTCGTCCATACCGTTGGTAGAGTTTGTAAGACCACGACTGATCCTGAGAGGAAATGACTGGAAAAAACAGCATGTCGTATAAATGAATAACTCTAAGATAAGAGTACTTAATCCTTACTCAATTTACAGAATCGGTATAAAATAAAATTTCTTTGGATTCTTAGAGTTTTAATTCTTAGAGCGGTACAAAAAAAATTTATGGTTGGATCAAGTGAATAAATGGATAGAGCCAAAAAGCTCAAATTAAATTATAGGAAACAAAAAAAGCAACGAGCTTCTGTTCTTAATTCGAATAATTACCCGATCTAATTATACGTTAGAAATATATTAGTCCCAGGTGCGGGAAAATTTTATTTATTTCATAACCTTACTTAAATATTAAAGAAAGTAATAAGTGGAGAATCCACTTTTTTACGAATCCTAACTATTAACAATATCCCTGAGTGGAGACGAATGTGTAGAAGAAACAGTATATTGAGAAACTCCATTTTTTTTTTCTAAAGTCAAAAGAGCGATCGGGTTGCAAAAATAAAGGATTTATAACCATCTTGGTATCTTATAACGAACAAAAAAAGGATGGAAAAAGAAAGAGAGAATCCGTTAATTAATCATCTCCAAGGTGTCGATTTTTTTCTTACTATATACCTTGTTTTAACTGTATCGTATTATGTATCGTATCATTTCCTGTCCCAAGAAATCCCTAGTTTTGGTTCAAATCTAATTAAAAATGGAGGAATTACAAGGATATTTAAAGATAGATAGATCTCGAGAACGAGACTTCCTATATCCACTTTTCTTTCAGGAATATATTTATGCACTTGCTCATGATTATGAGTTAAATAAATCGATTCCTTATGAGCCTATGGAAATTTTAGGTTATGACAATAAATATAGTTCACTGATTGTTAAACGTTTGATTACTCGAATGTATCAACAGAAGCATTTGGTTGTTTTGGCTAATGATTCGAATAAAAAAAGCATTATTGGGCATACTAAAAATTTGTATTCTCAAATGATATCAGAGGGGTTTGCAGTCATTGTAGAAATTCCATTTTCATTGCGATTAGTATCTTTCTACCAGGGTAAAGAAATAAAAAAATCGATGAATTTACGTTCAATTCATTCCATATTTCCTTTTTTAGAGGATAATTTTTTACATTTAAATCATATATTAGATATACTAATACCCTATCCGATCCATTTGGAACTATTGGTTCAAACTCTTCGTTGTTGGATACAAGATGTCTCCTTTTTACACTTATTGAGATTCTTTCTCTACGAGTATCATAATTGGAAGAGTTTTAGTACTCAAAAAACGAAGCAGAATCTGCTTCTTTTTAAAGAGAATCAAAGATTTTTCTTATTCCTATATAATTTTCATGTATATGAATCGGAATCCATATTCGTTTTTCTATGTAAACAATCGTCTCATTTACGATCAATATCTTCTATAGCTTTTCTTGATCGAACACAATTTTATGGAAAATTTGAATATTTTCAAGTGGGTTTTCATAATGGTTTTCATACCACCCTGTGGTTGTTTAAGGATCCCTTCATGCATTATTTCCGATATCAAGGAAAATTAATCCTGTCTTCAAAAGGAACTTTTCTTCTGATTAAGAAATGGAAATATTACCTTGTAAATTTATGGGAATGTCATTTTTACTTTTGGTCTCAACCGGATAGGATTCATATAAACCAATTATCCAAAAATTTG